GTTTTCGACTTTTCGGAAATATATTAGCTGATGAATTAGTAGTTGTTGTTCTTGTTTCTTTAGTGCCTTTAGTGGTTCCTATACCCGTCATGTTCCTTGGATTATTTACAAGCGGTATTCAAGCTCTTATTTTTGCAACTTTAGCTGCGGCTTATATAGGCGAATCCATGGAGGGCCATCATTGACTAGTTTTCGAAATAGTCTTTTTTTAGCTTAGCCTTAGCCCGCCGCAATGTGTGTGCGACTCAAGATAATCCACTTAGGGAACATAAATATATATAAAAAAGAAATATAGAAAAACTTATCCAAATCCAAATAAAAAATGCAAATAAAATAAGGTTAAGTATAGGATTTAGTGTATTTAGTGTATTTAGTGTATATACTAAAAGTATATAGTAATATATAGTAAAAAAATTGTAAAAAAGATTGCGAGGGAAATTGTAAAAAAAAACGGAAAGAGATCTATCTAAAAGATCCTTTTTCCTAAAAATATTCTTTGTTCTTTGTGGATGTTTCAAAAAATTATTCTTCAATCCGATTGACTCTAAGATGCGAATAATTGGTTTACGGTATGGAAGAAACACATGTATATGTGATATTAGATATAAACTAGTTATATATGAACTAAAGCTATATCTAAACTTTCCCCGCTACTGGAATCAATTTCGATAGGAATTCAAAGAATGGTTTGTAAATGTAAGGTAAGATAAGAAAAAAAGTCGTATGGATTCACAAAAACTACGTGGATAGAAACTAAAAAAGAACTCTCGAAGTAGTTCGGATAGTTCAATAAATATTTGGGTTTCCATTCGGAATTCTTAATTACTTCGACTGGATAAATTTTAGCGATGGAATAATTAAGTTATAATTTGTTGGTTGATTGTATCATTAACTATTTCTTTTCTTTATTTTGGGTGCGAGGAACTTCTCATGAATCCACTTATTTCTGCTGCTTCCGTTATTGCTGCTGGATTGGCCGTCGGGCTTGCTTCTATTGGACCTGGGATTGGTCAAGGTACTGCTGCAGGTCAAGCTGTAGAAGGGATCGCGAGACAACCCGAGGCAGAGGGAAAAATACGGGGTACTTTATTGCTTAGTCTGGCTTTTATGGAAGCTTTAACAATTTATGGATTGGTCGTAGCATTAGCGCTTTTGTTTGCGAATCCTTTTATTTAATCCTAAAATTCAAATATATATATCTAATATTTTTCCTTGGACTTGCTTTGCTGCTCTTGCTTTTTCAAATTATTTCACCCTTACGATTATTTATTCGTTCGGACAACAACACACGGAAAGGACTGATTTGAAGGTGAGGAATTAGCATACTGACTGACTGACTCGCCTTCTTCCTTCCCCTTTTTAGTGCAACGAACTCCTTCAAAATGTTGCAAAAACTAGGTATTTTGTAATTGACATAAGACTCGTTAACTTATTCGAATAAAGTTAAGTATCATTTTTATGGGAAATCCTCCAAAAAAAGAAATAGAAAATAAAAAAAATAAAAAAAAAAAAATGATATATATATATATTATATATATAAATATAAGAATAAATAGAAGATAATAATCTAATAAAAATCAATTCAATATATTAAATATTGAAAATGGAAATTCAAAAAAAATAAAAAAATAAATAATTATATAAACAATAGAAATATAGAAAGATAATTAGTCTATCTATAAGAGGAGATGAGATCATATGAAAAATATAACCGATTCTTTCCTTTCCTTGGGTTACTGGACATCCGCCGGGAGTTTCGGATTTAATACCGATATTTTAGCAACAAATCCAATAAATCTAAGTGTAGTCCTTGGGGTATTGATTTTTTTTGGAAAGGGAGTGTGTGCGAGTTGTTTATTTCAAGAATAGGTTGGATTCAACCAACTGCACTTTTTTTTTTTTCGTTATAACTAGGAAAAGGTGCATGATCCCGCGAATTACTTCTGAATAAAAAAAAAATAAAGAATTTCAAAAATCATATTTAAGAACCATAGCATTTCGTGATTTATTGGTAAATTCACTTTGATTCTCTATCAACCAATAATCTGGGACCATTAACATGGTTAAAGCTAAGCAGTTTGAAGTCTAGATGCAGCGTGGTACTCTTTCTACTACTATAGTTAATATAGTTAATATAGAGTTAATAGTTAATATAGAAATGGTTTCAAAAAAAAATAGTTGGCATTTTTTTCGATATAGAATACTCATGTCGATAAAATGATTTGAACCCTTTCTTTTCAAAATTTATGGTGACAAAATTGTAACAAATTGGATAATTTCGTCTCCTTTTTTATACAATGCAGAATCGATGACCTATGTATATGTATAAAATAAAGTAATAAGAATTCTTTGGATTTGAAGAAAAAAAAAAACAACTTTGCTGACAATTATTTGTTTGGTCAGAAGAGTCTTCTGAATATTCTGGTCTTGTATTAGTAATCAGTATCGAAATCTTAGAATATGAATAGAGGATAGGCTCATTACATAAAAAAAAGATATG